ATTTTAATTTTACTCGCCCAATCAAAAATCCTTCAATTCCCAAACGAGAATAGAAGGAGTCATACTTTCATACAATATCTTAATTGAATTCTATGTAATGATCAATAAATTCAGTTGAATTCTACAACTACACGTGTCAAATCCTAGCAACAATCTAACCTATTCCATATATATTTGGGTGGGAATTGACGAATAAACAAGACCGATATTAGTGTTTATTAGTGTCAAATATAAATATAAATGGGGCGTGGCCAAGCGGTAAGGCAACGGGTTTTGGTCCCGCGACTCGGAGGTTCGAATCCTTCCGTCCCAGAGCAGTCCGATTCTATCAGAATAAAGATTGTTTGTTCTCTTTAACAATCGTCTGTTTAGGTTAAGAGTGTAATGTTGAATATAATGTGATCCTTGTTTCTGATTTCTACTGATTCTTTTCTGAATCATATCTTTCTTTTTTTATCACAAACCAATCTAGCGCAAATGACATGCAGATGGAGCTAAATCTATTTGTGATCCAGGTAGGATGGGAAATAGATCAATAGTTGAATCCAAAAATTGGATGGGCTGTTCAGCGTCTGCCCGCCCCGCTCATATTCATAGTTGCACGGCCTATATCTACTTGAATTATCAATGACACATTCTGAATGGAAATGCGAAATAAAATCCTTTATATTCCCTATACCTCTTTATATTCCCTATACCTAAAGTAAATAGGGTAGTCCAATGAAAAATAAAATAACGACCTAAACCTTACCTTACATGAGTCTTTTCTATCTTTATCCATCCCTACAAAAAAAGAAATGAAAATGAATTGGATTTGTTTCTCAATTTATCTATCTGGTTTGAATCATTGATGATTCAATTGGAAAAGAAACGTATATTTCTTTTATGATTATGATGAATGATTATGATGATCCAATTTTTCTTTCTTGACTTTAGATATCTGCTAAATATTTTTAGCCACTCGTTATGATTGCGACAACCTTTTGATTGATTTCGAGATCAAATTCAGTCTTTACTGGAAAACTTTATTCAAAAAATGATAATGATATCGAAGTAGGAAATTGTTTTAATTAAACACTTTTAATGATTCTTTATGAATTCTTGGTACTCGAAGAAGTGCGAGATTTATTAATTTATTCTATCGATTCACTTCCGGTCTTTCCGGTTCGTTCATTGGACTAGTTTATTTGGTGAATACTTATATTCATTCTGTTCCGGCATTGGGGATCTAATTAAAGATCCTATCCTTCTTTAAATTTAAATGTTATGTTTAGTTTTTTTAGTTTAGTTCTTCAAGAAAGAATTGGATCTGTCATGATTGATCGTCTTGAACAATCTGTTGAAGATAAAGAAGAGCTTGTTTATTCGTGTTCTTTATAAATAAATTGTTTCATTCATATAATAAAATATGGGGTTAATGAAATTGAATCCTTGCTGAGACTTCTATAGATAAATACTTACCTTTCCATATAGAAAAATCAAGTATAGATTATTATGTACCGATTGAGCCAATGACTATTCATGATTCCATATTGAATCAATTCCATACCGGTTCCAAACTAGAGGAATGTTATGGTAAAACTTCGTTTAAAACGATGTGGTAGAAAGCAACGTGCGACTTGAAGGACATGATCGGCTGTGGATTCTTACACCCACCATTTTATATAGGAATGAAGGTGCTCTTAGCTCGACATAGTTTGTTCTGTTCCACTAGAACACCCCCCATTTTGTTGGGTTGTATGTAAATAGTACATGATGGAGCTCGAGCGGAAAGTATTGATTCATTTCTTAGGGGCAAGGATCTAGGGTTAGTGCCAATCAATAAGTTGGAACAACTTCGTAAGTATATCTTCAATATAGAAATAGAAAGGATCCAAAGAGTTTCAAATAAAAAAGGAAATTTTATTGGAATTGATAAAACTATTTCGATCAAAATAAAAGTGTATCGCACGGGAATCAATCGTTCGTCTGATTTTTCGATAGAAAGAAATCACAAAAGGTATGTTGCTGCCATTTTGAAACGATTAAAGATCACCGAAGTAATGTCTAAACCCAATGATTCAAAGCAAAGATAAAAGATCCCGGAACAAGAAAACACCATTTTCAATTGTCTCAATGGCCAGAGTGAGGAATAAAAAAATGGATTCTAAACGAGACAAAGAAAGGGGGTTAAAGACAGCTCAATAAACGAAATGCCTAAGCCTAAGGATTTTCCTTTGAGCTTTTTGAGAATTATACAACTTGAGTTATGAGAACGAATGATTTTTTTTAGGGAAGGAAGAACAAAAAAACGAATGAAATCATAGTCTAATCCATTTGATGATTTTATCGATATATTTGGCACTATATACATAAATTCGAATCATTCTTTCTCGAGCCGTACGAGGAGAAAACCTCCTATACGTTTCTAGGGGGGGCATTGTTCATTTACATCTATCCCAATGGGCCATCTATCGAATCGTTGCAATTGATGTTCGATCCCGAAGAGAAGGAAGAGATCTTCGGAAAGTGGGTTTTTACGATCCGATAAAGAATCAAACTTATTCAAATGTTCCCGCTATTCTATATTTCCTTGAAAAAGGTGCTCAACCCACAGGAACCGTTCATGATATTTCAAAGAAGGCAGAGGTATTTAAGGAACTTCGAGTTAATGTTAATCAAACGAACTAAAATTAATGAAAAAAGAAAAAGAAAGAGGAGGGTCACCCATACGTTAACTTTGTGGAATTTTTTTTTATTTCAATTGAATTTCTTTTGTTTTCAACGTTCATATTGACAATAGTGTATTGAACAAATATAATTGGATCGTGGATAAATAGATCTATTTATCCACGTCCCATAAGTTTGGTTTTTTACTTCATGAAAATGATGTGTTCGTTGGATTTGATGTGATACAAGAGGCCTCCTATGAATGAAAAAAAAATGGATAAATTAAATAAAAATTTAAAATAAAGGGTCTACAAATTTTCTATATTTATCTGATCTGTTCATTTTTATGTTCATAATCGACCATTAAATTCTTTTTTTTTTTTTTAGATTTGTTGCTAGTTTAATCTTTTGATGGGGTCGTGCAATCCAATCTCTTTCTTTTCTTATTTATTTTGATTTCGATCGTATCTACACACCATAATTACATTATTTGGGTTGCTAACTCAACGGTAGAGTACTCGGCTTTTAAGTGCGGCTAGGATCTTTTACACATTTGGATGAAGCAACGGATTCGTCCATACCATTGGTAAAGTTTGTAAGACCACGACTGATCCTGGAAGGGGATGAATGGAAAAAACAGCATGTCGTATCAATGAAAAACTCCGAGAATATTTCATCCTTACCAGATCGGTACAAAGTATTTCTTGGGGCGTGACAAAATAAAATCAATTCACGGGTGGGTCGAGTGAATAAATGGATAGAGCCCTATGGCTCCAATTATAGGGAAGTAAAAAGCAACGAGCTTATGTTCTTAATTTGAATGATTACCCGACCTAATTATACGTTAAAAATAGATTAGTGCCTGATGCGGGAAAAGGTTCTCCTATAAGTGGATTATCGATTTTTTTATGAATCCTAACTATTCACTATATCTCCATTATAGTATGGAGTGGAAACGAATGTGTAGAAGAAAGGGTATATTGATAAAGATGAATTATTCCAAAGTCAAAAGAGCGATCGGGTTGCAAAAATAAAGGATTTCTAACCATTTCGGTATCCTATAACGAACACAAGCCAATTGGATGTAAAAAGGGAGTATCCGCGGATTAGCCTATCTGTCTCCGAGGTATCTATTATTTTCTTACTATATACCTTGTTTTGACTGTATCGCACTATGTATCATTTGTGAAACCACGAAATCCTTTGCCTTTGTTTCAAATCGAATTTCAAATGGAGGAATTGCAAGGATATTTAGAAATAGATAGATCTCGGCAACAAGACTTCCTATATCCACTTCTCTTTCAGGAGTATATTTATGCACTTGCGCATGATCATGGTTTAAATAGATCGATTCTTTATGAAACCACGAAAAGTTTAGATTATGACAATAAATCCAGTTCACTGCTTGTGAAACGTTTAATTACTCGAATGTATCAACAGAAGCATTTGATTATTTCGCCTAATGTTTTTAAACAAAATCAATTTGTTGGGCACAATAAAAATGTTTATTATCAAATGATATCCGAGGGATTTGCAGTCATTGTGGAAATCCCATTCTCGCTGCGATTAGTATCTTCTCTAGAAGGAAAAAATATAACAAAATCTCATAAATTACGATCAATTCATTCAATATTTCCCTTTTTAGAGGATAAATTATCACATTTAAATCATGTATCAGATATACTAATACCCCACCCTGTCCATCTGGAAATCTTGGTCCAAACCCTTCGCTCTTGGATACCAGATGCCCCCTCTTTGCATTTATTGCGATTCTTTCTCCATGAGTATTGTAATTGGAATCGTCTTATTACTCAAAAGAAAGCCATTTCTCTTTTTTCAAAAGATAATCAAAGATTTTTCTTGTTCCTATATAATTCTCATGTATATGAATGTGAATCCATATTCGTTTTTCTCCGTAAACAATCTTTTCATTTACGATCAACATCTTTTGGAATCCTTCTTGAGCGAACACATTTCTATGGAAAAATACAGCATCCTGTAGTAGTGTTTCGTAATGATTTTCAGACCATCCTATGGTTGTTCAAGGATCCTTTCATGCATTATGTCAGATATCAAGGAAAATCAATTCTGGCTTCAAAGGGAAGTCCTCTTCTGATGAATAAATGGAAATATTACCTTGTAAATTTATGGCAATGTCATTTTTCCTTGTGGTCTCAACCAGATAGAATCCATATAAATCAATTATCCAATCATTCCCTCGAGTTTCTGAGCTATCTTGCAAGTGTACGACTAAATCCTTCATCGGTAAGGAGTCAAATGCTGGAAAATACATTTATAATGGATATTGCTATTAATAAGTTCGATACCATAGTCCCAATTATTCCTTTGAT